CATAGTATGAGGGCGGTTGGTCAAGTTGGCCCCCATCGTCTAGTGGTTTAGGACATCTCTCTTTCAAGGAGGCAGCGGGGATTCGAATTCCCCTGGGGGTAGGGTACTACGAAAGGAAGTTGATCATGGATTACCAATAAGCCTATAAAATATAAAAAAATGAAAATGGATTCTTCCTGGGTCGATGCCCGAGCGGTTAATGGGGACGGACTGTAAATTCGTTGGCAATATGTCTACGCTGGTTCAAATCCAGCTCGGCCCAATAAACCGCATCAATCTACCATGAGATGGTATAAAACCCCTTGTCCTTTAGAAAGACCCCATACGAAGATAAAAAAGAATCAAAATTTCTGCTAGATCCCTTATTTCCCTGGGATTGTAGTTCAATCGGTTAGAGCACCGCCCTGTCAAGGCGGAAGCTGCGGGTTCGAGCCCCGCCAGTCCCGACGGATCCAATAAATCCAAAAATGCATTTTTCCCTTTCTATGAACCAGTAAAGAGTGTCGAGGGATATACTTTCATTCCCAAAGCAAAAAGAAGTCTTAATTTCTTTTTGCTTTCCTATTTTTCCATTTCGCTTTTATTGGTTTGGAACTATGTAATTAATTGAAGTGGAAAGGCAATCTGATGATCCTTCATCAGAAGATTGTCCAAGGAAGACGCAAGGTGGGTTATAGAAAAAACAAGGAAACGGATGATAAATAAAATTTTTGAGTAATTGAGTCAGGAATCAAAATTGGAATTCGGTATGGATAAAAGAACTTCCTATGTTATACTATTCAAGTCTTGACAACGGGTTGATTTGATAGATCAGATATTGTTATTCATGATAGTGATCCGGTTCAAGATCATCAAGAGGTAATTCATTCATTGAATTTACAGACGATAGACAAAAGATTTATCATCTCTAGGGGATTAAATCCCGAGTTATTGCGAAGTAAAAAACCGATGAGATTATGGAAGTCAATATTCTTGCATTTATTGCTACTGCACTATTCATTCTAGTTCCTACCGCTTTTCTACTTATCATTTACGTAAAAACAGTCAGTCAAAATGATTAATTCAATTGAATTTGAAAATTCATTTGAATAAAACTTTCCTTCCAAGTTCTTATCAAAAATGGACAAAGTCAAATGAAAGGGATTCCAATTTCACGTCTTAACTTAAATGAAATGAGCGCACTATAATTATAGTCGGCAATTTTATAAGAGATAGATAGTATAAAAATGAATTTTTATACTATCTATCTCTTAGTCTATAAAGTTGTAATCTAGAATAAAGATAAAGGTTTAAGTTTCTATATATCAATCTACAATATTCTCTTCATATATGTGTATATTAATTCCATATCTATATATTCCATATATTGTATGGAATTGACATAAGACCCAATTTCCTACATCTATTTGTTATTTGTTCCGATCAATCTGAAATAATTCTTATCTGTAGGATTCTAATTCCTTTCCTTTTACTAATAAGGAAGGGGAAAACTCGCCTATTTTTAACGTCAGAACCGTGATATGAAATAAGTCGATAAAGCATAAACCGCCGATACGGTTTGATTCCTGAACTCAATTAGTAGTACTTCTAAAGTCCACTTCTTCCCCACACTACGAGTGAAAGGGAAAATGTAAAGACTACCATTAAAGCAGCCCAAGCGAGACTTACTATATCCATGTGCATTATGTCCCCTATCTCTATAAATACGAAGGAATTTTTTCATTATTCCTCACTAATAATAGTGGAATTAATGTCGCAGAGTCAAAAAGGGGTTCTACCAAACACTATTGAGAAACCAATCCAATAAATCGATTATGATTTCGATTTTTTTGGTGATTCAGGCGACACCCGGATTTGAACTGGGGAAAAAGGATTTGCAGTCCCCCGCCTTACCACTCGGCCATGCCGCCAAAATGATACAAAATAGAATAGATGCAATTTTTCCCGGATTACTGAATTTTTATTGTACTTGCATTTTGACTTCTGTTTTCCTTAATCCTTTATTTCCTAAAATAAAAGAAAGACCCCTTTTGATTGGATTTGATCTATCCCTTATGATTGATTGTATAGTATCTGAAAATACACAATGCTAAAAACATTCTCTCGTTTTTCTATTGAGAAATCAAATGGGTATTTTTCAGACGAGAAATTAGAACCATTGACTATTGACCCCTTACTTCGAATTCATGAACGATTCTGGAATTTGAATTTCAAATTGTGTTTTCCTAATGACAAAATACAAATTGAGACAGAACGAATCAGTATTGATTTTTTAATCAAAAAATATTTCTCAATTTCAATTATAACAAAACATATGAGTTTATGTAAACCCCAGAACATAAATTGTTACACAGATATCTATTATTTAGATATATTGTCAATAAGGAATTATCATAAAATTATCCTACTTCATTTCATGCATTGAATGGGAATTTTCTTTTGATAGAGCACGCCCGGGGCTGTCGCTATCCCGAATAGAACCGGCAATAAAAGAGAAGTC